GACCATTCTAATTTTAAGAAATTACTTGAGTCTATGTCAACTAAATTCAAAAAAAAAAAAAAATACTTTTTTTAATTAAAATTAAAAAAAGGGATATAGGATAAAAAATTAGAGAGTTAAATGGGCTTTTGGGGATAGAGGGACTTGAACCCTCACGATTTCTAAAGTCGACGGATTTTCCTCTTACTAAAAATTTCATTGATGTCGGTATTGACATGTAGAATGGGACTCTATCTTTATTCTCGTTGTTAGAACAACTTCCATTGAGTCTCTGCACCTATCCTTTTTTTTTCTGAACTTTTATTTTTTTGTTTTCGGAAAGAAGGATTTGGCTCAGGATTGCCCATTTTTAATTCCAGGGTTTCTCTGAATTTGAAAGTTTTCACTTGGTAAGTTTCCCTACCAAGGCTCAATCCAATTAAGTCCGTAGCGTCTACCAATTTCGCCATATCCCCCGTTTTTTCTTTGAGATTAATATCATATCTCATTAGGATTTTCATTTGTATTATGAGAATTATATGCAGGAACTGTTGAATTTATTAGAAACCTACTCCCATATTGGGAAAAATTTCCTTCTATTTGTTTTTGTTTGATTGATTTTTTTTGATCTATATCAGATACCCATATTTAGTCGAATCAGAAATGATTCTATTATCTCTGTATTCGCAATTCAATATACAGAGATATATACTACATTTATCTCTATTTTATATGTCCCTCCTTCTTTGATTTTTTGATAGTATTTAGAATACTCTAACGTTCGATTCTTTTTTTCCTTAGAGCAGACAGATACAGACCTTATAATAACAAAACGAAAATCAAAAATTTTAAATTAAAAATTTTTGACATTCATTTAGAAATTCAATAGTTACTTACCCAATTTTTTTTTGATAATCTATCCAATTTTGTAGAATTCTAATTGATATGTATAAATCGATATCGATACATTATATGTATTATATACATTATTAAAAAATTCTAAAAAAAAAATAGTATTCTATATACTCTTTACTATTTTCTATATCTATTTATATAGAATATAGAATAAAATAGAAGGTATTCTATAATAGAATATATATAGAAATAAAAAATCTTCCTATCTAATATAATTATAGAATATCAAATAAATAATCGGGATATGGGGATAAATACATAACATATAATAAATAAAAATTATTAAATATATATATAAATAGAAAGATAAAATATAATAAATATATAGAAGAGATAAAAAAAAGATTTGATAAATTATTTGATAAATCGATCAAAATAGTATTCTATGTAACTATAGTAACTATAAATTTGAAGTAACTTTAAATTGTTATCTTAAAATTATTCTGATTTTTATGATATGTTATATACTAGAATATCAAATAAATAATAACTATTGGGTATTTTATATTTTTTTATATGTTTGTATTTATTTGATTATGTTAATGTTATGATATAGTAATTGTGTTATGAAGAGCTAATATAAAACAATTAATAACTAAGATCCCTGTAGTTTAGGAAAGAATTCCGATAAATGCACAATTTGTGTTATGAGAGCCCGCTTAGCTCAGAGGTTAGAGCATCGCATTTGTAATGCGATGGTCATCGGTTCGATTCCGATAGCCGGCTTTTTTTCTCTATTTGTTTTCATTTTTGACATAAGGGATAATCTGTTTTTATTTTAAGAAAAAAATTGGGGAGTTCCATTTCTCTAGAACAAATCAAGAAAATAACTCCCTTATTTAGATTTTATATTTATTTAGATAGATATACAATAGAATAAAATTCGGATACTGATAGAATCTTTCCAGTTCTTCTTTGTAGTACAATATTTGTAGTACAATACTTTAAGTAGATTTCGCTTCATTTATCATATTTGTCATTTAGTTTAGTTTTAATTTTGCTTTATGAGATTTTCCATTTTAAATTAAAAAGGAGTGTTTATGTCACGTTACAGAGGGCCTCGTTTCAAAAAAATACGTCGTCTGGGGGCTTTACCAGGACTAACTAGTAAACGGCCTACAGTTGGAAGCGAACTTAGAAACCAATCGCGCTCGAGTAAAAAATCTCAATATCGTATTCGTTTAGAAGAAAAACAAAAATTGCGTTTTCATTATGGTCTTACAGAACGACAATTGCTTAAATACGTTCGTATCGCTGGAAAAGCGAAAGGTTCAACCGGTGAAGTTTTACTACAATTACTTGAAATGCGTTTGGATAACATACTTTTTCGATTGGGTATGGCTTCGACGATTCCTCAAGCCCGTCAATTAGTTAACCACAGACATGTTTTAGTTAATGGTCATATAGTAGATATACCAAGTTATCGTTGCAAACCTCAAGATATTATTACAGCGAAGGATGAACAAAAATCTAGAACTCTGATTCAAAATTCTCTTGAATCAGCCCCCCGCGAAGAATTGCCAACCCATTTGACTCTTCATCCATTCCAATATAAAGGATTAGTCAATCAAATAATAGATAGTAAATGGGTTGGTTTGAAAATTAATGAATTGCTGGTTGTAGAATATTATTCTCGTCAGACTTAAACCTAATTAAAATAATAATAATTTAGATCCGAGGATTTTCCCCCATTCATGTATAGACGTGGGTATAGGAAAATTGTTATTCCTTGCCCACTTTATTCCACTATTTATTTTGTTTATTACATAAAGAAATTAGGAATAGAGAATCTATAAATCTATATTAAAGTTGGAATAATGATATCTATTTTCAAACATTGAAGTCAGTAACATTGAAAAACTTTGTAAGGGTGAGGAAAGAGAGGGATTCGAACCCTCGGTAAACAAAAAGCCTACATAGCAGTTCCAATGCTACGCCTTCAACCACTCGGCCATCTCTCCTACATAATGATTATGCCCCTAAATCGAGTGAATAGTGAGGCATTCATATTCCATTTGCGTAGGCGCACACAATCAATTGAAACTAACAAAAATAGAAAGAAAATAATTTTATCAAAAAAAACTTACTTCGAGGCCTGCCGTAGGATAAAATTATTTGATTAATAAGTCCATTTTTACGTTATTTCGTACTGTATTGTACAATTCCTTTGTTTGGGGGATTATTTTATCACGCGATAAAAAATGAAATTATAGAATGGATTGCTACCTATGACTAGATCTCGGATAAATGGAAATTTTATTGATAAGACCTTTACCATTGTAGCCAATATCTTATTACGAATAATTCCGACAACTTCTGGAGAAAAAGAGGCATTTTCTTATTACAGAGATGGTGCGATTTGATTATTTTTTTTTTTTACCGATCTCAGTCTTAGGAGAAAGATACATTCTTCGGAGATAAAGAAAAAAATTTTGAAAAAAAAAAACCTACGCTTGCTGAAGGTGAAGTTTGGAAATAAAACAATTAATCCCTTCTGTCGTGTATTCCCGATTAATGCAGCCTGATATGCTTCAATTTTAGGTTTATAGTTATAGTATTAAGCGAAAGGTTATACCTATACCTATGGGGTTAGGTTAATCCTACCCCACTAGTACCAATAGGCGGCATGGGGGAAAAAGCACTACGCTTAGGAATCAACAACGCTAGAAAACTTTGTAAAAAAAAATCCTTCCTTTCTTATCGGGATCGGGACTAACTAGAATGGTTGGGACAATAAACATCCATCTCGTTCGTATTTTGGATACCCATATAACCATCGAAGACTGTTGAAGTGACTAATTCCGGGAAATTTAGCGGCGTTGAGGACAAAGAAATTGTTGAAGTGACTATTTATCCAGTAATAACATACTTGATGTTAATAAAAGATCCTTTACAGGAAGGTTGGCTAGAGATTTCGTGTAAAAACACTAGTCCCGCTCAGTTGATAATGAGAATATTGCAATCTTTTTGTTTTGCATTTGATTCCATGGATGTTTATCATTATACACATAAAGGAGGAGCCGTATGAGATGGAAATCTCACGTACGGTTCTGGAACGGAGATTCTTTGAACCGAATGACGACCGTAACGGATGTCGGCTCAATCTGAAGGAAATTATGCGGAAGCTTTACAGAATTATTATGAGGCTATGCGACTGGAAATTGATCCCTATGATCGAAGTTATATACTTTATAACATAGGCCTTATACACACAAGTAACGGAGAACATACAAAAGCTTTGGAATACTATTTTAGGGCACTCGAACGAAACCCTTTCTTACCTCAAGCTTTTAATAATATGGCCGTGATCTGTCATTACGTGCGACTATCTCCACTATAGAAAGAAAAAAGAAAAGAACGAACAACTCCACTAATACTAATAAATACTAGACAAAAAAATAGGCTTTCTACATATATATATCGTTCGAAACAACGATTTTTATGAGCTGTAGCAAAGAAAGAAACTTCATAGAAGTCTAAATATGAAGAAATAGAATATATATGCCTAGATACTTTTTTCTATGGATAAAAGATCTAATTGATAGAGGAAGCACCGTAAAGATCAATTAACAAGGTTTTTGGCCGATACAACAAGAACTGCTTACTTATATGATGATAGATTAGGAATCTACTTATGTAATAAAGTTGATCCCCTAAGGTTTTGAGCAGCGGTGTAGTATCAGATCCCAAAGATAGTAAGTTTTTTCTTATGAAGAAATTCTCAAAGATTCTATAGAAATTGATATATCATATATGAAAGTATATGATATATGAAATCGAGATAGTTACCTTTCCGAAAATTCCAATAAGAGCATTAGTGTTAATGTCGATGCTTTATTCTTCGGAAGGTAGGAAAAAAGATAAAACTAAAAACAAAGGATTAAATTTTTAATCCAAATTCAAGTTTGAAACTCATGTAATTAACCTCTTTTCTTGTTCTTAACTCCAGAAAAAATGGAAGATCAATGTTGAGCCGTATGAGTCAGGAAACTCTCAAGTACGGTTCTAAGGGAAGGAATTTACTCACCTATTCCGACCGCGGAGAACAGGCCATTCGACAGGGAGATTCTGAAATTGCGGAATCTTGGTTTGATCAAGCTGCTGAA